GAGGTCAAATTCAGGTTGCAGTTCAAGTTAGTGAAGTTATTTTATTGTGATTCAACATTAAAAGAACAGAATCACGCTCTGTAGGATTTGAACCTACGACATCGGGTTTTGGAGACCCACGTTCTACCGAACTGAACTAAGAGCGCTTTATTATGATGGGAGATACGGATGTCAAGAAAAGGATTCTTTTTGTACCCCCAATACATCTTGTATGTATAGTATCATAAAATGGTAGATTGTGTCCAATTTTAATCGATCTCAATTGACCCCTCGTTACTGTCCATAGGAGAAGTGATAAGTAGGGATGACAGGATTTGAACCCGTGACATTTTGTACCCAAAACAAACGCGCTACCAAGCTGCGCTACATCCCTTTCATTTGTTGTACAGTGCCATTGTAGGGAATCCATGTTTTGTTTTCCACATCACAATTTCCTCTATCTAAATAGAATTTATTTTGCCATTTCTTCTTTTTGGTTTTTTGGTTTCATTCTCATAAAGAATTATATACATACCTAACGTATAAACGTATAAAGGAATGAATATTTATCAGTAGTGCTCAGGAAGGAGGGTTCATCTTTTTCTGTTTTAGGGACAGGTAGATTTCATCTACCGGATCGTTGTATATATCCATTTTGGGTAGAGATTCCCCGTACAAATGATCTTTAACTACATATGCATCTGATCATATATGTATTACAATATACAATAAAGTCAATAAAGTTAAAGAAAAAGAAGGAGGATTTTCAATGCGAGATATAAAAACATATCTCTCCACGGCACCTGTGCTAACTACTCTATGGTTCGGGTCTTTGGCGGGTCTATTGATAGAGATCAATCGTTTATTCCCAGATGCGTTGACATTCCCCTTTTTTTCATTCTAGTTATTGACATGGGAAGGGATCAAGAAGATTAGAGATACAATAAATTCTCTGTGACTAACCCCCCCCTTTTTTTCGGTTCTTTAGGATAGGAAAGAAAGAGTAAAGAATAAAAGTGGATTGAATCTCATTGAAACTCGGGTTCGGGTTAATATAGGGAGAACAGAAATGGAAATGTGGGTCGAGGGCAGGCTGTTCAAGATCATACAAGATACTAAATGAAATACTGGGATTGGGAATAATTGATAGTTAGAAATATTTGTATTACTTAATAATTTGATTACTCTATTGATTGCAACGAAATCTTTCATAATTGAATTGGATTTCGAGTTAGCAACTTCTCGTCTATTTATTTTTCATTCCTTTCTTCTTCGCTTCGGTTCGAATCGAAAATAGAAGAATTGAGTGAATTCAAAATCCAAAGGAGGTTCATGGCTAAGGGTAAAGATGTCAGAGTAGTAGTTATTTTGGAATGTACCAGTTGTGTCCGAAATGGTTTGAATAAAGAATCGCGGGGCATTTCCAGATATATTACTCAAAAGAATCGACACAATACACCTAGTCAATTGGACTTGAAAAAATTCTGCCCTTATTGTTACAAACATACGATTCATGGGGAGATAAAGAAATAAATCGAACGGAACGCGTGTGCCACTCTTCCAAGGAAGAGGAAGAAATTACATATACATATATAATATATACAAATCCAGTCCTATTTTGGTCGGATCCGAAATGAATGTGAAGAAATAGGATTTTAGAAATAAGAAATAAACCATGGATAAATCCAAGCGGCCCTTTCATAAATCCAAGCGATCTTTTCATAGGCGTTTGCCCCCAATTGGATCGGGGGATCGAATTGATTATAGAAACATGAGTTTAATTAATCAATTTATTAGTGAACAAGGAAAAATATTATCTAGACGAGTGAATAGATTAACCTTGAAACAACAACGATTAATTACTATTGCTATAAAACAAGCTCGTATTTTATCTTCGTTACCTTTTCTTAATAATGAGAAACAGTTTGAGAGAACCGGGTCGATCCCTAGAACTACTGGTCCTAGAACCAGAAATAAATAAGCCTATTCCTCAATCGAATCAAAACTCTAATTCGAACTCAGATTGAAGTTTTGTTCGAAAAAGCCGAGAGATTGTCGCGCCGTAATGTAATAATAAAAAAAAGAATGGGGGAAGAATAAATCTTTTTTTTATTGAAACGTGTTCGTTCATTCCTACTACTTAATCTTATCATACGAACTTCTACTATACCCTCCCGGAGTTCATTCTCCGGGGAACTCCGTTTAAAGTATTCCAGTGAATTCCTTCCAATCTCCTTATTTGATGATCGCATTGGAAATCGTGTCAAGACAATTCCTATTTGATATGGCTATTTGTGCAGGTATTTTACGATTAAGAAGCAACTGCCTCTTGTACAGATCAAGTATTAATCGACTATAACTATGGGATCCCCTATTCTCACGAGTTACTGCATTTATCCGAGTGATCCACAAACGACGAAAACTTCTCTTTCGCCTGCCTCTATCCCGATGAGTGGAAACCAAAGCTCTCATTTTCTGTTGAGTAGTAGTTCGAGTAAGTCTTGAATGAGCCCCTCGAAAGGTTGCTGCAAATAAACGAATTTTTGTTCTACGTCTCCGAGCTATATATCTTCGTCTAACTCTGGTCATTGAATCAAAAGAAACTTTGATGAATAACTAATTGATTTCTTTTCTTTCAGTCATTCTTTTCCCCTCTCCTGGTTTATTAATAACAAAACGGATTCTTCCGATGTATAAAATGAAAATACAAATTCCAATGGCTTTTGCTACTATAACCTTCCCAACCACGATTTTTTTATTTCTTCCAGGCACTCAAAAAAAAAAGAAATTGTACCGATATTAGGTATAAAATAAATCGTAAATGGACAAATAGTGGCTTCCATCGTTTCTATGGTTACTTCTTAAACGGCGAGGTCCTCTCTATACACCGGAGCCCCTTTCCTCATTTAATCAATGTTATTGGTAACTTGTACAGTTCACGCTCTTTGGCTCTACCGATGAATTATCGAGTAATAGGTCTTTTTTCAATGGGATCTATCCATACAGTGACGGCATTTAATTATGAAGGTTGAATAGGTAGCTGACCCTGTTAGTCCGTTCTTGCAAGAGTAGGAGCATAATCTTTCTGCTTCTTAAATATCATTCCCCCGCTTAATGGATAACCATTTGCTACCAATGGGAATTGCTTTTCATCTCAAATCGAGGTGATTGGATTTGCACCAATGGAAACCATAAATTCCGTACAAATAGGGGTATACGAGAGATCTTTATTTTTCGATAGTGAATGGAGTTCTTCCATTCTATTCATTGGTACGAGTCATTGATACTGTAAAAATCGTCTCATTTGTTCTAGCTCATGATCCGAACGAGTCGCACATACACCCTAGTACATGTTCCTCGACGCTGAGGACATCCTCGAAGAGCGGGGGATTTCGTGACATTTCTGATTGGCTGTCTTGTGTTTCTAATAAGTTGTTTAATAGTTGGCATGCTGAATCATATACAGAATGGGCTGGTTTAGATCGATCCTAACCGGATGATTATGAATTACTTCCATTTCATATTTTACCCCGGTAAGAAGATAAAAGATCAAATAAGGGTTCATTCAAATTATGATTCGAAATGGAATCAAAGATTTATGCAAAATCCCCGGTATTTTCGATCGCTACAAGATCAACAATGCCATAATCTTGGGCTTCTGTTGCTGACATAAAAACATCCCTTTCCATGTCTTCGGATACAACCCATAAAGGATTGCCCGTTCTTTGTACATAAACCCTTGTGAGGGTTTCGCGGAGTTTCAGTAGTTCTTCCGCTTCCAGGATAAATTCTCCTGTGGGTGCCTCATAAAAAGAACTAGCAGGTTGATGGATCATAACCCTGATGATATAACATAATGAACGATTCCTCTATCTCGCATGGTTGGGCGAAGGGAGGGGATAAAGAATAACAAGCAGGGAGAAAAAGATAGAATTGAACAACCGTACAGGCATCTTTTGTGCATACGGCTCTGTAATGGAATTTTTTTTCTCTTTTTTCATCGAAGAAAGAGACAAGTCGAATCTATCAGACCCAGATCGTTGAATGATCCATTTACCATCCTTCCTTTCGGAGTAATCAAAAAATACTATGATGGTTCCGTTGCTTTATATATTTATCTCGTCTGTGATTCAGCAATCCCAAAGTTTCTTTCTGATCCGATCAAATAAAAATAAGTAAAAAATGATCTTTTTTTTTTTTTATTTTCACACTCTTTCATAACATAAATATTGGAAAGAGACTTCTGATGTGGAAGCAAAAAGGTTTGTGACGCTGAAATGGACCCCGATACATAAGATCAAGTCGGAAATAACCTTTCTTTCATACTACTATCTCGATACATAATCTCATATTATGAAAAAATAATAATAGTTTGCTCATATCGAACTTGAAATGCCATGCTATTATTACTTAATATTATTATTATTTTATTCATATTCCATATGACGAAGGCATAGTCTTTTTTTCTCTCAAATAAAAAAACTCATTGGCGCCAAGCGTGAGGGAATGCTAGACGTTTGGTAATTTCTCCTCCAACCAGGATGAAAGATCCCATTGAAGCGGCTAATCCCATGCATATTGTATGTACATCTGGTGGCACAAATTGCATAGTATCATAAATAGCTATTCCTGGGATTACCCATCCGCCGGGAGAATTTATAAACAAATACAGATCTCTGGTATCATCCTCTATACTGAGATATACCATGAGACCAACAAGTTGATTCGAGATCTCGCTATCAACTTCTTGGCCTAAAAAAAGTAATCTTTCTCGATGAAGTCGGTTGATTAGGACAAAATTCTATTCCTTAGGAACCGTACACGCACCTTTGGGTGCATACGGTTCAAAAAATCAAAATTGAGAAAAAAAAAAAAAGAAATTGTCGATTCCAGCCCTATTTCTTTTTTCGTAGCGGGCTTTTTCTTCCATTTTTTAAGAAACATGAGTTTTGACTTGCTTCCCTATAAAATCAAAAAAGAATTCACTAAACTTATCGAGCTAACCCCTCATTGATGTATTGTTTCATCGAGATCTAAATCACGATGTAATTTTCTTGTTCCCGAATGGGCCTCTTCCACTCTTTTAGGTTTATGCTCTACTCCGGGTAAAGATCTGCCCGAATTCGATTTGCACATATAGGACAAACGATCCCAGTACCGCTTCTTTTTGCTATGCCTTCTTTTTTTTTTCAATTTGTTTCATTTTCATGCCTTCCACAAAATATTCGATGTATTCATCATATTATTCCATTAATTGGCAATTTGAGATCACTCATATGGTATAAAGGAATCATTTCTGATAGGGTGGTAATCATACATGGATTACCTTGGTATTTTCTGAACGGAGCCTGTATACTTCATTTTATTGGTCCAAGCCAACCATAAATTCTTTTAATTGAGAATATTGATCCTCCAACCAAATAAATTGATCTAATTGCACTTCACGCTTCGAATTATTGATGGTTCAATCAATCTTTCTTGGGCGAAACAGAGGATATCTCGATCGGGGGAGAGAACGGGGAAATCCCATATGACCCAATATGTCTGACAAGTCACACTATACGTCAACCCAAACTGCATCTTCCTCTCCAGGACTCCGAAAAGGGACTTTTGGAACACCAATGGGCATTAAATGAAAGAAAAATGAAGTATTCTATTTCACTTTGATGTGGAAACGTAACAAACAATGGTTTATTGTCTTCATAATATTGTCGTTTATCGTATTTTATCGATAGATTGGAAGATTCATAGAGGAAGACGGAATAAAGGAAAATTCTTACGAACGGATCGTTCGAATGAGAAACAAGTATCTATACATTCGCTCACAAAAAATAGGATTAATCCCCCCATTGCGTATTGGTACTTATTGGGTATAGAATAGATCTGCTTCTCTTTGTTCCTACGAACAGAATTGTTCAATTATTACTAACGGAACAGAATAAATATTAACCCTTGTTTCGAGATAATCCAATGAAAAGGTGAGGTCCATAGCATAGTTATTTCCAATGTGATAAAGTTACATAGTATCTATTTTTTCTTTGAGAAAGGGGTATTTCCATGGGTTTGCCTTGGTATCGTGTTCATACCGTCGTATTGAATGATCCCGGTCGGCTGCTTTCTGTCCATATAATGCATACAGCTCTAGTTTCCGGTTGGGCCGGTTCGATGGCTCTATACGAATTAGCAGTTTTTGATCCTTCTGACCCCGTTCTTGATCCAATGTGGAGACAGGGTATGTTCGTTATACCCTTCATGACTCGTTTAGGAATAAACAATTCATGGGGCGGTTGGAGTATTACAGGAGGAACTATAACGAATCCGGGTATTTGGAGTTACGAAGGTGTGGCCGGGGCACATATTGTGTTTTCTGGCTTGTGCTTCTTAGCAGCTATCTGGCATTGGGTGTATTGGGACCTAGAAATATTCTGTGATGAACGTACGGGAAAACCCTCTTTGGATTTGCCCAAGATTTTTGGAATTCATTTATTTCTCTCAGGGGTGGCTTGCTTTGGGTTTGGCGCATTTCATGTAACAGGCTTGTATGGTCCTGGAATATGGGTATCCGATCCTTATGGCCTAACCGGAAAAGTACAATCTGTAAACCCAGCGTGGGGTGCGGAAGGTTTTGATCCCTTTGTTCCGGGAGGAATAGCCTCTCATCATATTGCAGCAGGTACATTGGGTATCTTAGCAGGTCTATTCCATCTTAGTGTCCGCCCACCCCAACGTCTATACAAAGGATTACGTATGGGCAATATTGAAACTGTCCTTTCCAGTAGTATCGCTGCTGTCTTTTTTGCAGCTTTCGTTGTTGCTGGAACTATGTGGTATGGTTCAGCAACTACCCCGATCGAATTATTTGGTCCCACTCGTTATCAGTGGGATCAGGGATACTTCCAGCAAGAAATATATCGAAGAGTTGGCGCCAGTCTAGCCGAAAATCTGAGTTTATCGGAAGCTTGGTCTAAAATTCCCGAAAAATTAGCTTTTTATGATTACATCGGTAATAATCCGGCGAAAGGTGGATTATTCCGGGCAGGCTCAATGGACAACGGGGATGGGATAGCTGTTGGGTGGTTAGGACACCCTATCTTTAGAGATAAAGAAGGGCATGAACTTTTTGTACGCCGTATGCCTACTTTTTTTGAAACATTTCCAGTCGTTTTGGTGGACGGAGACGGAATTGTGAGAGCCGACGTTCCTTTTAGAAGAGCAGAATCGAAGTATAGTGTCGAACAAGTGGGTGTAACTGTTGAGTTCTATGGTGGCGAACTCAATGGAGTCAGCTATAGCGATCCTGCTACTGTGAAAAAATATGCTAGACGTGCCCAATTGGGTGAAATTTTTGAATTAGATCGTGCTACTTTGAAATCCGATGGTGTTTTTCGGAGCAGTCCAAGGGGTTGGTTCACTTTTGGACATGCTACGTTTGCTTTGCTCTTCTTTTTCGGACACATTTGGCATGGCGCTCGAACCTTGTTCAGAGATGTTTTTGCTGGGATTGACCCAGATTTGGATGCTCAAGTGGAATTTGGAGCATTCCAAAAACTTGGAGATCCAACTACAAGGAGACAGGCAGTCTGATACAACATTGCTCCGGTATCTTTCGCCTCTATATTTGATTTTTTTGATTTGACATAAGGTACCGCAGAAATTTTGATTTGAATCATCGCCTTTCTTTGCTCTTGTCCTTTCTTTATCTGGGAAATAATCCTAAATGAACAGGTGTGGAAGCTATAATTGTAAACAACGATCGAATCTATGGAAGCATTGGTTTATACATTCCTCTTAGTCTCGACTTTAGGGATAATCTTTTTCGCTATATTTTTTCGAGAACCGCCTAAGGTCCCGACTAAAAAGATGAAATGATTTTTCATTATCTTAATTGAAGTAATGAGTCCCCCATATGGGGGACTCATTACTTCAATTAGTCTCCGTGTTCCTCGAATGGATCTCTTAGTTGTTGAGAGGGTTGCCCAAAAGCGGTATATAAGGCGTACCCTGTAAAGCTTACAAGTGAACCAGATATGGAGATGGCGACTAAGGTTGCTGTTTCCATTATTAGAGAATTTCAAGACCACGATGGATCTATGCTACGATAAGATCGTTTATTTACAACGGAATAGTATACAAAGTCAACAGATCTCAACCAATGCAATAGTATTTATGGCTACACAAACCGTTGAGGGTAGTGCTAGATCTGGGCCAAGACGAACTATTACAGGGGATTTATTGAAACCATTGAATTCAGAATATGGTAAAGTGGCTCCTGGATGGGGAACCACCCCATTTATGGGTGTCGCAATGGCTCTATTTGCGATATTCCTATCTATTATTTTAGAGATTTATAATTCTTCCGTTTTACTGGATGGAATTTCAATGAATTAGGTCCATAAGAACCAGAAACCCTAGCTTTTCAATCAAAAATGAATCACTTAGGACTCAGATTTATAGTCCATTCTGGTAGTTTGACCGTGGAATTCCGTTGTTTCGGTATTTCCGGAATATGAGTGTGCGACTTGTTATAATTGATCCTATTGATAGTACAGAGAATGGGTCTGTCATCTCGACAGAGATGGTTCTGCCTCGTCGGATATTCATCCTAGTATCTGGAGCACGGAATATATGGAATAGATCAAGAAATATTTGAACTATGATTCATACCTACTATTCAGACCTCGTGACTGGACTTCAAAAAATTTTCAAACAAAGAGGTATTTGATAAATTGAACGATTTTTCTTCCTTTAGAATCATGCTTATTTTGACCGAAGGACAAATCTTTCTCTGGATTTTTAGTCATTACATCTATGAATAAGTGATGATCAAATAGTTCTTACTCATAGAACTCATAGAACCCTTGGTCTTAGTTTTTGGGTTTTATTGAATCATCGTGGTTCTAGTATGAATCTGAGGTTTCAATCGATTCATAGGGTCTCAACAAGAGAATTCCTATCAAAAAAAAAAATAGTAAACAATAGTCAATCTGCATTACGCACAAACAAAAACAACAAATCAAATAACAAATAAATAGGGGAATAGAAGATTCAAGAGGCCTGTAACGATCAACATAAAGACAGATGAGCTAACTTGATATTTTGGCATTCTCATCACAACAAAGAAGAGAGTTCGGATTTTGGTCCCTTCGTATCTTCAGAGACGATTGAATCAAGTGGATAAATAAGAAATTTCAAATTTTCTATTACATATCCATTGTAATCAGTATTTGGGTGTTTCTGCTTGAGCCGTACGAGATGAAATTCTCATATACGGTTCTCAGAGGGGGAGTCCCCTTGGTTTACCTATCTCAATAAAGTATATGATTGGTTCGAGGAGCGTCTCGAGATTCAGGCGATTGCAGATGATATAACTAGTAAATATGTTCCTCCTCATGTCAATATATTTTATTGTCTAGGAGGGATCACACTTACTTGTTTTTTAGTACAAGTAGCTACGGGTTTTGCTATGACTTTTTACTATCGTCCGACCGTTACGGAGGCTTTTGCCTCTGTTCAATACATAATGACTGAAGCCAACTTTGGTTGGTTAATCCGATCAGTTCATCGATGGTCAGCAAGTATGATGGTCCTAATGATGATCCTACACGTATTTCGTGTGTATCTCACGGGCGGATTTAAAAAACCTCGCGAATTGACTTGGGTTACGGGTGTGGTTCTGGCTGTATTGACTGCATCGTTTGGTGTAACTGGTTATTCCTTACCCCGGGACCAAATCGGTTATTGGGCAGTAAAAATCGTGACAGGCGTACCTGAAGCTATTCCCGTAATAGGATCACCTTTAGTAGAGTTATTGCGTGGAAGTGCTAGTGTGGGTCAATCTACCTTGACCCGTTTTTATAGTTTACACACTTTTGTATTACCTCTTCTTACTGCCGTATTTATGTTAATGCATTTTCCAATGATACGTAAGCAAGGTATTTCAGGTCCTTTATAGAGAAGACAGATCATAGATATTTGTAATCGATCATATATAATTTCGGGGAGGAACAATAGTGTTTTATTG